ACGGTATTGTTACTCTTGCTTCCGTCAGGATAAATCTGACCCCTTCCCCTGTTCCCGCCTACATATATGGGATATTTTAAGAAGTGAGCACCCTTATTAGTAGCGGGGTCCGGAGAAAGAATAGGAAAGGCTATTTCACTATATTTTTGGCCAGGAACAGGGCCTATGACAAGAATGTTTTTTTTACCGGGGCGATAGCTCTGAAAAGGTAGATTGCCTATCCTTTCTTTCATCTCGGGCGAAATACGCTCGGGAGGGGCTAATTCGAACCCCTCGGGTAAAATAAGAACAGCTCCCACATTTAAAGCCCCCCTTTTACCATTAGCAAGAACTTGTTTCAGTTGCATATCATAAGGAATTCGAACAACTGCTTCAAATACAGTATCAGGAAGTATCGTTTGTGGAACCTCAATATCCACAGGCTTATTAGCTAAATGACAATTCGCACATACAATACGTCCAGTTGCTTCTCGTGGATTTTCATAACCTTGCTGCGCAAAAATAGGATATGCATTTGAAACGGACGCCTGAGTTATTATATATAGCATGAGCGAGACCGAAACGGATCGAGTGATCTCTTCCGTTATCCAAGAGAGGGTCTTTCTAGTTTGCATGGTCCAATCATTGATCTCAAAATTTCTACAATAAAATTCGGTGGGTTACTAGTATAGTTCCCGACCCCCGATTCCGCCATTTACCAAAAAAGTTTTACTGGAATAGAGTATGGGACCTCTGGAAGGGTAGAAGGGGTAAGTACGACTTGGCTTTGTGTACAAAGCAATAAAGATGAGAATTCTATCGTTGGATCCGGTCTTTTTTCAGTCCTTCATTGAAGTATACAGCGCTAGAAGTGACGGGGATAGGCTGTTTAAATAACGGAAGGACACAAATTTCCAGGTTGTATCTAAAAGGGATGGCAGGACCCAACCAAGAATAGATACAATTCTATCGTTATGAACACATCCAAAATCTTTGCAGACATAGCCAATTATGCATTCCCAAGTGTGTTTCGAATGGAATCCGAAAAAAATATCAGTTAATAAAATAATGCAAAGGGCTTTTATTGTATCGCTTAAATTATATAAGAATTCTTGAACCCAAGAGTTAAGAATAACGAGTTGTTCCTTACCCAGAATAGAATAACTGCTTAGAAGAACGAAATAGATTAGATTTTGCGAGAAGTGCAAAATCGTATGGATCTGATCCTCATTGTGCATCTTCATTAATTGGACCGTTTCCTTGTGGAGTCCTATACGAAACTTTTCTAGATATACTTTCGGGCATTCCTTTAGCATTTCGTCCAAGAGAAGGAGTTCCTCTAATTCTATGAATTTTTCTATCAGACCCTTTTCTTGAATCTCATTCAAAGAAGTTTCGGATTGTCTGCTATTCCACCAACCAGTAACCCAAGATTCTAGGCTTTTAGTAAATAACAGGGAGATCCACCAGGGTAAAAATACTATGGATGCAAGGTATAGAAAGGGAGTGGGTGCTTTTTTTTTTTTCATCTCTAAATTTTGAAGTTTTTTAAAAGTTAAGGAATTCATCCAATTCGCCGACTCTAGGTGATCTAAGATTTCTTTCTATTAAGCAAGCATGGGTTCCATTACAAGGGGTATGGCGCTTAGGACTAGAGTCCCCCTTTTAGTTTTTGTAATGGAAGTCAATGCTTACTCCTTCAGTCTAAACAAAACTTCCTTTCTTTTCTATTCTATCAAAATTTCAAAATATTTTGAAATCTAAAACTCTCTATTCCTTAGCGTGTTATTGTGTTATTGAGTTGAGTGTAAATTTACATACGCATAGAAACCCTTTTTTGGCGGGGGTACAAAAGCAGTTTCGTTTCGATTTTCTCGTTGTTTCATATAGGTCTGCTTTGACTCGAATGTACCTTTTATTTTGTTTTGAAGAACCCTCAATTAGTCTATTTGATTATGGTATAGAAAAAAGATTTCTAAAGAAAAGAGCATCCATACCTTTCTTCTCTGCTGACGAAAGCATTTATTCGATTTCTTCGCTTCAGTTCATGTTCATTTCAAAAGACTTCGATCGGTACACGCAAAAAATAGGCTAATTCAGCGGCTTTTTGCTCAATTTCGCGTGGAGTCAAATTCTCATCAGTACGGATCAAGGGAAGGGCCCCCTGGCCCCGGATTTCCATATAAAGGATACGACGAACAGAAAAACCCTCTCTAGTTTCTATTCTGATGGACTGAATATCTTTCATAAGGAATCGTAGGAAGATCCGACGATTTCTTCCAGGGAATCCCCAACGAAAAATACACACTATTCCTTCTTTTCTATCAAATTGATCATATCCACTGCCTACATTCCATGAAATTGTGCACCACAAATAGGAGCTAATAAACAGACCCGCAATTCCATAGAAAGACATCACGACCCCTTGGGGGAAAAAAAGAATTTGTTGAGACGGGAAAAAAGATATCAAATTTCTACCAAGATAACTGGAAGCCCCAACGAGTAAGAATCCTAATGAACCTAAAAAAAGGATAACAGCCCAGAAAAAATTGCTTGTTTTTCGAGACCCCGCTATAAGTTCTATCCATATATTTTCAGATCGACAACTCATACTGGACTCGTCTTCATTTTTTTTTATTAGAAGAATAACCTAAATAAATTTCCATTTTCTTTCTTTGTCTATTAAATAAAAAAAACTAGAATTCATTTACCGATATAGCATCTTTGCACATCCACAAGGCTTCCGCTATTTTCCGTTCGGGGGGCCACCTGTTGTATCATATTCTACTAAATAGAATAGCTATGTTCTCTAAGTCTTGAATTCAAAAAAAAAAAAGAGAAAAGGTTTTGTCCCCTCTAATCTAAAAAATCTTGTTTTTTTGAACATGAAGAAATAAAGAAGCTATTGAAAATGCCGGAAATACTAAGCCTACTAAAGGGACTAAAAAGGAGGGCAAGTTATTGAGAGTTGTCATAGAATGGACTACCTCGATTTAAAATGAGTACCTAATATTTGTACCTGTGATTGTTCTATTGTTATGTTCTAGGGATACCTTAATCTTAGAATACTTTGAGTTTGCATTTCGTATATTAAGTATACCTAAGTGGTTTTTTTTACTATAATTAAGTGCAAGGAATGACGAACTAAATAAAAGGATTTTCTGCTATTGCTACACGAAATTTGTTGATAATAATAGAATTTCTTTCATCTTGGTCCAAATTCAAAAGCCTATTCCTTATTCGATCGCACAACGCAATGCACATGAACTCATTTCGGAAATAAGTAAAAAAATATTCACGGTACATCTCACGATATTCCGCCTGTAGCCCGGGGTTTCCATTTCCAGGAGCACAATCATTCATGAAATATTCTGTAAACTCATTTATCAACTCATCCCGCAATTCATCAAGGAGTTGCTGGTTAAGTTGTTTAGTAGTTGGCATGCTAAATACTATACCAAATGGACTGGTTTAGATCCATCCTAATCGGAAGCTTCTAAATTTCTTCTATTTACTTTACTCGATTAATAGAATGGAAGAATTCAAAATGTAATCCGGTAAGAATAGAAAATGGAAAGTCTTGGACGAGGTCCCGCTCATTATTCCATTTCATTTTTGCATGCACCCCCCTGGTGCAATATATATCTTTTTTTTTACTTTATTTGTCTTGTATTTTTACTCGCCCTTAACTTGAAGCATATGCCATCCAAAGGTGCTGCTAAATGGAAGGATCTTATCAACGTCCATGAATACTTCTAGAATCTAAGATATATCTTACTAAAATAGATTCTTTCTCTATTAATAAGATAATATATTAAGATTCTAATACTATGTATGGTATATACATTCACATGGATTTCATGCAACAATTAATGACTTTTGTGTATTTTGATGTGGAAGCGTAACCACGGTATTCTTCGATGAATACATGACTTCTAGAATCTAAGATATATGAAATAAATGGATTCTTTCTCTATTATATAAGATATATATTAACAATTTTTGGGTCTCGAAATGCAATCGAATTCCATTTCTTTTCAAAATTAGGCCAAATACACAGAAGAATAAGCACGACGGTTTCCCCTAGTTTCTTTTGCCTATTTATATGAAAATTTATATGAAAAGAAACTACCCAGAGAGTGCTCCTTTTTTTTAATTGAACCATTTATTTCCTATCAAACTAAGCATAGCAAGCCAATCGCTAGGATTGTTGATGAATTTAACTACTAAAACGAACGGGGAGTGGGTAGTGAAAGGATTTCCTTTTGCGAGAACCCGGAGCACTGTCGTAAGAAAAAACAGAATTAGGGGAAGAGGTGCTTTTTTATTTATATTGCGCCCATTTTGACGACTTTTTCTATGATATTTTCTCACACTCATTCATTTCTACCTTCCCGAAGTGCATCCTTCAAGGAACTGCATTTCGAAATGAAATTTAAAAGGATTCAATTTAAAGAGTTCGGTGCATTCATCCCAACACCCTTATTTTAGAATCTCACTGTAAATTGGGTACTGGAAATTGTGTAAAGACAATTCCTATTTAAGATAGCTAAAAATTGTGTAAAGACAATTCTTATTTGAGATAGCCATTTGTGCAAGCATTTTGCGATTAAGAACCAAGTGCTCCTTGTATAGATTATATATTAGTTGACTGTAACTATTGAATACCGCGTTTTTGCGAATTACTCCATTTAGCCGAGTGATCCACAAACGACGAAAATCCCTCTTTTGCCTAACTCTATCACGATGAGCCGAAGCCAACGCTCTTCTTGTCTGTTGAGCAATAACTCGAGAAAGCGTCGAATGAGCTCCTCGAGCACCCGATGCAAAGGACTGCATTTTTGCTCTACGTTTCTGCGCTGTAGATCCTCGTGTAGTTCTGGGCATTAAATAAATGAAACTTTGATGAATAACTAATGTTAATGGATTTCTTTTTTTTTCAGTTACCCTTTTCCCTCTCCAAGTTTATTAATAACAAAACGTATTTTTCCAATGCATAAAAAAAAATTCCAATGGCTTTTGCTACTATAACCTTCCTGACCGCTATTTTTCTTTTTTTTCTAGGCATGGCACCTTGAAATCAAAAATTCTATTGATACCAAGTATCAAAAAGACTTAGTAATAAAAAAGGGTAAATAGAAATAAGGCAATAATGAAATAGTGGGTTCCATCGTTTCTATGGTTACTTCTTCTTCTTGAACGGTCAGGTCTCCTCTATACACCGGAGCTCCCTCTTTGCTTTAATCAATCCTAGTGGCAACTTGTACAGTTCACACTCTATTGGCTCTACCTATAAATTATTCAGTAATAGGTCTTTCCCAACAAGACCCACCTATACAGTAACGGTATTTAATTAGAAAGATTCGCTAGGTAGCTGACCCTCTTAGTCCGTTCTTGCAAGAACAGAGGTATACTCTTTCCGCTTTTAAAATAGAATTTCCCCCCCGCTTACTGGGATAAGGATTTACTCCTACTCCCAATGGGGGGCATTCTTTTTCCTCTTAAATTAAATGCAAAATTGAGGTGATTGGATTTGAACCAATAAAAAAACCATAAATTTCAGACTCAAGTAAAAGCGTAGGAGGTTTTGTTCATTTTTAAGTATTCTTCCTTCCACTCTCCGGTACTACCCGTTAATAGTAGAGTAGATAGCCATTTTCTCCTACCCCCCATCATAATCTGAACGAGTCGCACATACGTCCTAGTACATGTGCCTCGGCGCTGAGGGCACCCCCTAAGAGCGGGGGATTTCGTAGCATTTCTGACTGGCTGTCTTGCGTTTCTAATAAGTTGTTTAGTGGTTGGCATGCTAAATAATAGAACTAATGGATTGGCTCGGATCCATCCTAACCGGAAGTTTCCACCATTCTTCCATTTACTTTACTCAAGTAAAGTAAATGGAGTCAATATTAAACCGAATTGCTAACGGCTTTCGTTTTTCGAAAGATGAGCTCCCATTATTCTATTTCATAAACACATTATCACATTCCCATCAACTTCTTATGAAAATAGCGAGAATTATGAAAATAGTCATAATAATGGTAGAAGTAGAATTTACGATATTTCTCCTGTTCCTTGAGGTTTCCATTTCCAGGAGCAGAATCATAATCATTCATGAAATCTTCTGTAGATTTAATTACCTTCTTATCCCGCAATTCATCGCGTATCATGAAAGGTTCTATAGATTTAATTCTTTCCTTATCCCCCAATGCATCGCACAGCTCCTTTTCATCCCATAGCCCTTCTTCACCCCATAGCTTCTCTTCACCCGATTGCTCCTCTTCCACGAAGCTATCCCATAGCTCCTCGTCTATGAAATAGGGTATCTCCTCTTCCGTGAAGCTATCCAATGTCGCCTCTTTTATTTTTATGAAGCTATCGCGTAGCGACTCTTTCATGGACTTTAAAAACGTATAAAACTCTTCAAAGCTACTTTTACGATATTTCGCCTGTTCCTCGGGGTCTTCATAAGTCTCCACTAAATCTTCTGTTAATTCAACCGTGGCATTATACAAATACCACAGTTTGTCGCGACGCTTTAGGTATCTAAGGTATTTTAGGAGTCGGTGGCTATGTGACATATATCCTCCCTAAGGAAAGAGCCTCTGATGAAAGAGACTCTGATGAAAAAAGAGGGGTAATAGATTTCTCTGATTTAAAATGAACGGTATGTGACATATATCCTCCCTAATGAAAGAGACTCTGATGAAAAATGAATGGTAATAGATTTCTTTGATGAAAAATGAATGGTATGTGACATATATCCTCCCTAATGAAAGAAACCTTGATGAAAAATGAATGGAAATAGATTTCTTTGATGAATAATTAATGGAAATATATTTCTTTGATGAATAATTAATGGTAATAGATTTCTTTTTTTTTCAGTTATCCCTTTTCCTCTCTAACTGTATTAATAACAAAACGTATTTTTCCAATGCATAAAAAAAAATTCCAATGGCTTTTGCTACTATAACCTTCCTGACCATCCATGGACCTATTGATCTTTAGGGGGAAAGAGAACGGGTCTCTGAAGATCGAAATATCGATTCAGAGTACCTATTCTATTTGCTCGCGGGGTGCGTCAAGAGACCCGGTTTCGTCTTTGGTTTCACTAGATTTCGTTCCTATTTCTATATATTATTTTTTATTCTTCGACGCTTTGAGCTATCGCATCAATAATTCCATACGTTACGGCTTCCTTTGCTGACATATAAGTATCCACTTCTAGGTCTGCAGCAATGATGCGGTGGGGTTGTCCTGTTCTTTGTACATAAAGATGCGTAATGCGTTCGCGCAAGTCTAATAGTACACGCGTTTCCATGAGAATCTCGCTCGTCGAGTCTTCAAAGTCCTTCATACGCGGTTGGTGCACCATTACCCTGCTGATATGTATAAAAAGTCGTTCTTTCGTCTCGCATGATAGGGTGAGAAGATAAAGACTAAGAAAAAAAAGACTTGAACTACCGTACAGGCATCTTTTGTGCATTGCATACGGCTTTACAATGGAATTTAACTTTCATTTGTCTTGAAGAAAGGCAAAATAGAGGACCTATCAGACCCAGATCGTTAAATGATCCACGTACCACCCTTTCTTTCGAAGAAGTTAAAAAATACTATGATGGCTCCGCTGATTTATATATTTATTTCATTTGTGATTGAGCAATCCCAAAGTTTTTTTACTCTTTTATGACAAAAATTTTGTTAAGAGTTTTTAAAAAAGTTTGGTACGCGAAAGTTAAAAAAGGGCTTTCCAATAGAAAAAATGGAATTTGGGATGCCCCCTAGCGCATACTACTCTTTCGATACATAATCTAATGTTCTAAAAAAACACTATAGGGAAGTAATCCTGTATCGAACTCAAAGTGCCATGCTATTATTACTTAATTTTTATATTTCATGTGGCCAAGGCATAGTTTTCCTTTTTCTTTCAAATAAAAAACACATTGGCGCCAAGCGTGAGGGAATGCTAAGCGTTTGCTTTGTTCTCCTCCGATCAAAACAACAGATGCCATGGAAGCAGCGATTCCCGCGCATACAGTTCTTGCCCCCACAGCGAGCACGGTATCATAAACAGCCAGCCCGGGAAATACAAACCCCCCAGGAGAGTGTATAAACATAGTTTGAGTCCAGGTAGTATTGTCTATATCGAGAAAGACCATAAGACTGACGAGGTTGTTTGAGAGCTCTTCTTTAATTTCTCGGCATAAAAAAAGAATTCTTTCCCGATAAAGTCGATTATATAAGTCAATCCAAGTGGCGTCTTCTTCTTCATGACTTTGAAAGGATACTTTTGGAACACCAAACGGCATAAAAATAAAATGTCTTTTATGAATAAATTCATGACTCCAGTCTACTTTGATGTCTAAGCGTCACTTTGTTATCTTTGAACCCTTTTTTCATGTTTTTCACGTGGTAAGTTGACCCTTTTTATCTATAACCCGTATTGGGTCTCAACCATTAATGGAATGACTCTACCTCTACTTTGGTGTACTTTGTTTGATGGGGTTCTTTTCTCTACTTTTATATATTATTAAAGCATACATGGGAGAAAAAAGCAACCATTATCTACCTCTACTCTGGTGTACTTTGATGTGGGAGCGTATGTCGAAGCGTAACCGTGTCGTGTTTTTCTTCTATGAATACATGACTTTTCCTAATATATTAATAGAATACGGGCCCTTCTCATATTTGATCCATGGATCTCTCTTATTATGACAATACTTTGTCTTATCATCTTTCTTATTTTGACAGGATCTTTCATATTATGACAACGTCTCCCTTATGAATGAAGACGGAATCGAATGAATAAAGGAAAATTCTTTCGCAAATATGAAAGCACTCCCTCATAGAAATAGAAAATGGGAGCAATTCCCATTGCGTATTGGTAGTTATCGGGTATAGAATAGATCTGCTTCTCTTTGTTTCTACGAACCAAACCAAAAAAAACTCTTCTATTATTACTAAAAGAATGGAACAAACGTTAACCTTTCTCCCAAAGAATTCGCGGTAAAAGAGGAAATCCTTTTTTTGCCAATGCAATAAAGCTTCTATAGTGCCTATTTTCCATTGATATAAGGGGTATTTCCATGGGTTTGCCTTGGTATCGTGTTCATACTGTTGTATTGAATGATCCTGGCCGTTTGCTTTCTGTCCATATAATGCATACGGCTCTGGTTGCTGGTTGGGCCGGTTCAATGGCTTTATATGAATTGGCCGTTTTTGACCCCTCTGACCCTGTTCTTGATCCCATGTGGAGACAGGGTATGTTCGTTATACCTTTCATGACTCGTTTAGGAATAACCAATTCTTGGGGCGGTTGGAGTATAGCAGGAGGGGCTGTCACAAACCCGGGTATTTGGAGTTACGAAGGTGTGGCCGGTGCACATATTGTGTTTTCTGGCTTGTGCTTTTTGGCATCTATCTGGCATTGGGTGTATTGGGATCTGGAAATTTTTTCTGATGAACGTACAGGAAAACCCTCTTTGGATTTGCCCAAGATCTTCGGAATTCATTTATTTCTCTCAGGGGTGGCTTGTTTTAGTTTTGGTGCATTTCATGTAACAGGATTGTATGGTCCTGGGATCTGGGTGTCCGATCCTTATGGATTAACCGGAAGGGTACAATCCGTAAATCCAGCTTGGGGTGTGGACGGTTTTGATCCCTTTGTTGCGGGAGGAATAGCTTCTCATCATATTGCAGCAGGTACATTGGGCATATTGGCGGGTCTATTCCATCTTAGTGTACGTCCGCCCCAGCGTTTATATAAAGGATTACGTATGGGGAATATTGAAACCGTCCTTTCCAGTAGTATTGCTGCTGTCTTTTTTGCAGCTTTTATTGTTGCTGGAACTATGTGGTATGGTTCAGCAACTACCCCAATCGAATTGTTTGGACCCACTCGTTATCAATGGGATCAGGGATACTTTCAGCAAGAAATATATCGAAGAGTTGGTGCAGGGCTGGCGGAAAATCAAAGTTTATCAGAAGCTTGGGCTAAAATTCCTGAAAAATTGGCCTTTTATGATTATATTGGTAATAATCCGGCAAAGGGGGGATTGTTCAGAGCAGGCTCAATGGACAATGGGGATGGAATAGCTGTTGGTTGGTTAGGACACCCTATCTTTAGAGATAAAGAGGGGTCTGAACTTTTTGTACGTCGTATGCCCACCTTTTTTGAAACATTTCCAGTAGTTTTGGTCGACGGAGACGGGATTGTTAGAGCCGATGTTCCTTTTAGAAGGGCAGAATCAAAGTATAGTGTCGAACAGGTAGGTGTAACTGTTGAGTTCTATGGCGGCGAACTCAATGGAGTCGTTTATAGTGATCCTGCTACGGTGAAAAAATATGCTAGGCGCGCTCAATTAGGTGAAATTTTTGAGTTAGATCGTGCTGCTTTGAAATCCGACGGCGTTTTTCGTAGCAGCCCGAGAGGTTGGTTTACGTTTGGACATGCTTCGTTTGCTCTTCTCTTCTTCTTCGGACACATTTGGCATGGTGCTAGAACCTTGTTCAGAGACGTTTTCGCTGGTATTGATCCTGATTTGGATGCTCAAGTAGAATTTGGGGCATTCCAAAAACTTGGCGATCCAACCACAAAAAGACAGGCAGTCTGATACAACACAACATTGTTCTATTATTTTTTCCTCTATATATATATTTTTTTCTTTTGTTCCAAAGTTAGGAGAGTGGTGGAGAAATGGAATTAGGGAAATAGGAGAGCCCGGGTTAAACGGGGCTGGGAATCTCATATCTTTCCGGGTCTATACTCTTTTCTGTACTCTTTCTTTTTTTCTGTACTCTTTCTTTATTCTTTCTTTATCCGGGATCCCAACTAAACAGGTAGGGAAGCTATAATTGGAAACCGCGATCAAATTTATGGAAGCATTGGTTTATACATTCCTCTTAGTCTCTACTTTAGGGATCATTTTTTTTTCGATCTTTTTTCGAGAACCGCCAAAGGTTCCAACTAAAAAATAAAATTCTTTTTCATTATTGTAAAATTGAAGTAATGAGCCCCCTGATATATATATTATCAGGGAGGCCCGGTACTTCAGCTAGTCCCCGTGTTCCTCGAATGGATCTCTTAGTTGTTGAGAGGGTTGCCCAAAAGCAGTATATAAGGCATACCCAGTAAAACTTACAAGTAATCCAGATATAGAGATGGCGACTAGGGTTGCTGTTTCCATTATTATAGAATTTCAAGACCATAACGGATCTGTGATAAGATCATTTATTTACAACGGAATGGTATACAAAGTCAACAGATCTCAATGAATACAAAACAAGAGGATATATGGCTACACAAATCGTTGAGGATAGTTCTCGATCCGGTCCAAGACGAACCAATGTGGGGAGTTTATTGAAACCGTTGAACTCGGAATATGGTAAAGTAGCCCCAGGATGGGGAACTACTCCTTTGATGGGTATCGCAATGGCTCTATTTGCGATCTTCCTATCCATCCTTTTGGAGATTTACAATTCTTCCGTTTTATTGGACGGAATTTCGATGAATTAGATTCATAAAAATAAAAAAGTCCTAGGTGTTCAATACTTTCAATACAAAGTGAAGCGTTTAGTTCTAGAATTTGAAACCCAGTCTATTTGGTTAGTTCGATCGCGGAATTTTTTTCTTTCTGTATTTTCGGAATATGAGTGTGTGACTTGTTAGAATGGATCCTATTGATAGTATACAGAGAACGGGTCTGTCATCTTGAGATAGGTGCTTTTACCTCGTCGGATATTCATTCGAGTATCCGGAGCACGGAATATATGAAGATCCCAAAGTAGTCTAACTATGATTCATACTTAGTATTTAGACCTCGTAGCCGGACTCAAACTCAAAAGGATTAATGAAAAGTCAACAATTGAAAGATTTTGCCTCTTTGAAATTCCCGTTTACCCTTATTTTGATGAAAGGTCAAAAGAAAGTCGGTTTCTTTTTTTTTTTTTTAGTCATTATATCCATTCAGTGTCTCATTGACTAAGTGATGATCCGACGGTTCTTACTCATGGAATCCCTGGATTTAGGTTGTGCGGGGTTTGTGGAATCATCGCGGTTATAGTATGAGTCTGAGGTTTCAATCGATTCATAGGGTCTTAACAAGAGAATTCCTATATACTAGAAAAAAAAATAAAGAAAACAAGAGAAAGGACAGATTCATACAATACAAAAAATGAAAATTATACACAAATAAAACAAAAAAACGAAAAGAAAAAACACAAAGAAATAGGTAAAGAGAGGATTCAAGAGGCTCCTAATGATCAACATAAAAATGGACAAGCCGACTTGATTTTTTGGCATTCTAACCACAAGAGGGTCTTTCGGATTTTGACCCTTTCCTATCTTCAGAGAGGATTGAATTAGAGGATTTGAAAGTTTCAAACTTTCTATTCCATATCCGTTTGAACCAATACAGTATTGGGGTTTTTTTGTTTGAGCTGTACGAGATGAAATTCTCATATACAGTTCTCGGAGGGGGGGTGATCCCTAGCTTTGGGTTACCTATCTCAATAAAGTCTAT